GGGGCTAATAGTTTTCATTCCCCATCTCCTCATGGAAAACCCTTTTCGCTCCGCTTAGCCCTATCCCCTTCTAGAGGTATTTTAGTGATAGGTTCTATAGGAACTGGACGATCCTGTTTGGTCAAATACCTAGCGACAAACTCCTATGTTCCTTTCATTACGGTATTTCCGAACAAGTTCCTGGATGACAAGCCTAAAGGTTATCTTATTGATGATATCGATATTGATGATAGTGACGATATTTATGATAGTGATGATGACCTTGATATTGATAAGGAGCTGCTAACTATGACGAATGCGCTAACTATGTATATGACGCCGAAAATAGACCGATTTGATATCACCCTTCAATTCGAATTAGCAAAAGCAATGTCTCCTTGCATAATATGGATTCCAAACATTCACGATCTGCATGTGAATGAGTCGAATTACTTATCCCTCGGTCTATTAGAGAACTATCTCTCCAGGGATTGTGAAAGATGTTCCACTGGAAAGATTCTTGTTATTGCTTCGACTCATATTCCCCAAAAAGTGGATCCCGCTCTAATAGCTCCGAATAAATTAAATACATGCATTAAGATACGAAGGCTTCTTCTTCCACAACAACGAAAGCACTTTTTCATTCTTTCATATACTAGGGGATTTCACTTGGAAAAGAAGATGTTCCATACTAACGGATTCGGGTCCATAACCATGGGTTCCAATGCGCGAGATCTTGTAGCACTTATCAATGAGGCCCTATCAATTAGTATTACACAGAAGAAATCCATTATAGAAACTAATACAATTAGATCAGCTCTTCATAGAAAAACTTGGGATTTTCGATCCCAGATAAGATCGGTTCAGGATCATGGGATCCTTTTCTATCAGATAGGAAGGGCTGTTACACAAAATGTACTTCTAAGTAATTGCCCCATAGATCCTATATCTATCTATATGAAGAAGAAATCATGTAAGGGAGGGGATTCTTATTTGTACAAATGGTACTTCGAACTTGGAACGAGCATGAAGAAATTAACGATACTTCTTTATCTTTTGAGTTGTTCTGCCGGATCGGTCGCTCAAGATCTTTGGTCTTCATCCAGACACGATGAAAAAAATTGGATCACTTCTTATGGATTCGTTGAGAATGATTCTGATCTAGTTCATGGCCTATTACTATTATTACTATTAGAAGTAGAAGGCGCTCTGGCTCTGGCGGGATCCTCACGGACAGAAGAATATTGCAGTCAGTTTGATAATAATCGAGTGACATTACTTCTTCGGTCCGAACCAAGGAATCAGTTAGATATGATGCAAAATGGATCTTGTTCTATCGTTGATCAGAGATTTCTATATGAAAAATACGAATCGGAGTTTGAAGAAGGGGCCCTCGATCCGCAACAGATAGAGGAGGATTTATTCAATCAGATAGTTTGGGCTCCTAGAATATGGCGCCCTTGTGGCAATCTATTTGATTGTATCGAAAGGCCCACTGAATTGGGATTTCCCTATTGGACTGGGTCATTTCGGGGTAAATGGATCATTTATCATAAAGAGGATGAGCTTCAAGAGAATGATTCGGAGTTCTTGCAGAGTGGAACCATGCAGTACCAGACACGAGATAGATCTTCCAAAGAACAAGGCTTTTTTCGAACAAGCCAATTCATTTGGGACCCCGCGGATCCATTCTTTTCCCTATTCAAAGATCAGCCCTCTGTCTCTGTGTTTTCACGTCGAGAATTCTTTGCAGATGAAGAGATGTCAAAGGGGCTTATTGCTTCCCAAACAAATCCTCCTACATCTATATATAAACGCTGGTTCATCAAGAATACGCAAGAAAAGCACTTCGAATTGTTGATTCATCGCCAGAGATGGTTTAGAACCAATAGTTCATTATCTAATGGATCTTTCCGTTCTAATACTCTATCCGAGAGTTATCAGTATTTATCAAATCTGTTCCTATCTAACGGAACGCTATTGGATCAAATGACAAAGACATTGTTGAGAAAGAGATGGCTTTTCCCGGATGAAATGAAACATTTGATTCATGTAACAGGAGAAAGATTCCCCATTCCTTACAGGAGAAAGATTCCCCATTCCTTAGCCGTAAAGATATGTGCCCATGAAAAGGGGATTAAGTGGAACAGAATTGGCCGGATGGTAGAGTCGTGGAAACACTTGTTTCTTCCATCTTTTTGGCCTTAGCTCCATGGAACAATATGCTACTGCTGAAACATGGAAGAATTGAAATCTTAGATCACTATGTGTGGATGATATGAACTGCCTAAACAAGAATTCTTGAACGGCGAAAGAGCCTATTACTCGCTACATCAAACAATTTCTACTAATGAAACCATGTAAATCCATCGGAAAATACGCATGTCCGCTGAAATGGTTGTTGCTATCTGCTCCAATAACGAATCATTGGTTTCATTGAATAACTAAAGAAGATAGATAGACCTTTCTCTTCGTCTCAGGTCGATGGATCTCCCCAATTGGAAGATCTCCCATATGGATA